CCATTTATTTGTTACAACATGACCATTCTAATCTAAATAAAAAATGGCTTGAATTCTATATTAAGAATAGAATATGTGTATGCTGCGCACTTTTTTGATTTCCATGGGATTGTAGTTCAACTGGTCAGAGCACCGCCCTGTCAAGGCGGAAGCTGCGGGTTCGAGCCCCGTCAGTCCCGACCCGACGGATCCAATAAAAAAAATACATCAATTCGTCCCTCCCTTTTCTGTGAAAGGGGACACAAATGGCAGAATTGAATTCTCACAATATTTTTTTTTTTTTCGCATTTCTGATCAAAAAAAAATATGGGAATTTCCAGTACTTCAACCCGTGCCCATTGATGACAGAGAAAGATATGTGAATTTCTAACATTATTGGCAGCACTCAGCACATTCAGGATTCAAAAAGATACTATACCGGAGCCCTTTTTTCGATTTCCCCGGTCCGTCCATTAATAGAATAGAGTGCCATATCTTTGTTATTTTTATCGGGAGCACATATTTATATGTATAAATGGAATTTTTTCTCTTTTTTGCTTGGTTTTTTGTTTTTTTGTAAACATTGGGAGTGGAAAAGCAGTCAGATGATACTTCATTAGATGATTGTACAAGGAGGCAGTGGGTTATAGAAAAGAAAGAGTGGAGAAAAAGAAAGAGTGGAAAAGAATAACAATATCAATAAAGGAAACGAATTCTTTTGCTTGGACCAGGAATCACAAATTTTTTATTGGGTGTGAATAAAATATTTTCCTATGTTATACTATTCAATTCTCGACAGTGAATCGATTTGATAGCTTAGATATTCTTATTCATGATATTGATCCGATTCGATGTCATTGAAATGTAATTCATCGCATTGAATTTACAAGTGAAAAACTTTTCATCTCTATGGGATTAAATCCCGAGTTATTGCGAAGTAAAAAAAACAATGAAATTATGGAAGTAAATATTCTCGCATTTATTGCTACTGCGCTGTTCATTCTAGTTCCTACTGCTTTTTTACTTATAATATATGTAAAAACAATCAGCCAAGGCGATTAATTTGAATAAAACTTGACTTCTCGTCATTAGTATAGTATGGTAGAAAGATTCAGATATTTCTTTCTATCATACTATACTATTCTAATTTTAGGAATGTTAGGAATGTATAAAGTTGTAATGTATAAAGATCCAAACTTAATAGAAATCAATTTACAATATCTATCTTCATAGATGTCGATATCAATTAGATATATGTAATGGCCGTCCTATCTCAATTTTTTTTTCTTTGTTTGATCCATTTTAGTTGTCTTGATTTCAATCTGAAAAAATTGCAAGACTTTACTTGTCTTGTGATTTTTTCATTCCCGGATTTCTTATTAGTTTCTATATGAATCTCGGTATCCATCAAAAAAGAATCAAATCCATGAAGGAAAGAAAAATGGAATATATATTAATAAAAAAAATCAAATAATCTCTTTTTTTACATTTCAAAGAAGTAATTGATTGAAGAGTTAACAGATGATCAAAAGAGTTCTATAGTAACTTCTTCGTATTTCGTTTCGAAAGTATACCTTACCGATTTTTTAACCTTTGATCCATGGTATGAAATGAGTTAAATAAAACATAGCCTAAATCAAATTGCTAAAATAAGTAAGTGCGCAATATGTGACTAGACCAAGACAAGATCTTATGAAAAAAAAGAACTACTTTCTTTTCCATTTGAACAGGAAAGGAGGAAATAAAAGAAAATGAAAAAAAAACAAAAAAAGGGGTGGGGTTCCCTTGCCCCGCATTGTCCATATATAACTCTGGTAAGAGACGGTTCATCTAAATAGAAAATTGAGAAAGAATTTTTTATTTCTTTTTAAAAAATTGTCTACCATCCGTATCCTTTAGATTCTCGGAATACGAAAATGGGAATTATTGAAATATTTGTTTGATTTTGATTGAAAAGGTATTATTCATCTATATTAGTCATAGAATACATTACTACATTAGAACCAAAAAATTTCTAAATCTAAATGAAGACTAATCAAAATTAATTAAATTAATTAATATTAATTAATTATAGTGAATTTCAAATAAAAGGTTTTGCAAAACCATCTAGAAAAAAATTGATACAGTTTGATTCCTCAATCCAATTATTAAATTAGTAATACCTCTAGAGTCCACTTCTTCCCCATACTACGAGTGAAAGGGAAAATGTAAAGACTACCATTAAAGCAGCCCAAGCGAGACTTACTATATCCATGTGAATTATGTCCCCTATCTCTATGAATATGAAACGAATAGAATCTGAAGGAATTTTTCCATTATTGTTCACTAATAATATAATTATAGTGAAATTACTGGCGCAGAGTCAAAAAAAAAGGATTCGGACACAAAACCATTCATGAAAGACTGCAATAAATTCACTTATAACAAGTTCTTTTAGATGATTTCTAATTGAATCGGGAAAGATTAAGCACAAGCAAAATATATAGTGACATTTTTTGGGGGAGTATCAAGAGAATGTTAT